TTCCGGATATCCAATTTTTATATTAGAAGGATTACCATATATAACACAAAATTTCTCCGCCGATTCTTTTTAGTCGAGCTTCTCGATCTGTCATTATACCTTGAGAAGTCGAAAGGATTACAATTCCTATTCCGCCTAAAATCCGTGGAATTCGTTGAGAGTTAGAATAGATTCGTAGACCCGGTCGACTTATTCTCTTTAAATTTAAAATCGTTTTATAAGATTCTTTTTTATTTCGTCTGTGTCTTAGGGTTAAAATCAAAAAATATTGATTGTTTTCGCGATGTTTCCTTACGTTTTCGATAAAACCCTCTCGTAAAAGGATTTTCACAATGCTTTCGGTGATGTTAGTCGATCCTATCCGAACCGTTCCTTTTCTATTCATGTCAGCATTTCGTATAGAGGTTATTATATCAGCAATAGTGTCTTTCCCCATGATAAGTTAAAATTCCTTATTGTTCTATAATTTTGATATAATCAACATGTTCTTTTTCTTTTATTTATATATAGATATAGACGAATTATATATTAATATATGAATTAAATTCTTAATATTTTATTATTAAGGGTATATGCGTGATACACAATCTATTAATTAATTTTATTTCAATACCATACCATTTTTTTTAATCCTATACTAACTATCGATATTTAGATCTTATAATACCTCAGGAGCTAATGAAACTATTTTAGTAAAGTTTAATTGTCGCAATTCCCGTGGGATCGCCCCAAAAACTCGAGTTCCTTTTGGATTTCCTTCTTGATCAATGACAACTGCGGCATTGTCATCATATCGTATTATCGTCCCGTTGTTCCGTTTGAGTTCTTTACAAGTACGTACAATTACAGCTCTAATCACTTCTGATCTTTCTAGAGGAGTATTTGGTATTGCTTCCTTGATTACAGCAACAATAACGTCACCAATATGAGCATATCGGCGATTACTAGCTCCTATTATTCGAATACACATCAATTCTCGAGCCCCGCTGTTGTCTGCTACATTCAAATAGGTTTGTGGTTGAATCATATCATTTTTTTTTATCTCTTCTTTTAATGCAAAGGACGAAGTAAAAAAATATTGTTTGTCAAAAAAAGAAAACTTATAATCTTTTTATCCTTAAATGTTATTTAGCTTTTTCATTCTATATTCCTATTCAGAAATAATGAATTGGGTTTTTATAGGCATTTTTGATGCCGCTATTGAAATAGCTTTTCTGGCTATATTTTCGGGTACACCACCCATTTCATAAAGGATTTTACCTGGTTTAACCACAGCTACCCAATACTCAGGGGATCCTTTCCCAGAACCCATACGCGTTTCCGCAGGTCTTACTGTAACTGGTTTGTCTGGAAATATACGTACCCAAATTTTTCCACCACGTCGTACATTTCGTGTCATTGCTCGTCGCCCTGCTTCTATTTGTCTAGATGTGATCCAAGCGGGTTCAAGTGTTTGAAGAGCATATCTGCCAAAACAAATACGATTCCCACGAGAAGATATTCCTTTTAGTCTTCCTCGATGTTGTTTACGAAATCTGGTTCTTTTTGGGTTATAGTTGATGGGTTTTTTCTATTCCATCTCTACTACAGAACTGAACGTGAGAGTTTCTTCTCATCCAGCTCCTCGCGAATAAAAGGACTAAAAACGTTTGTATTAAGATATAGATCTAGTTAATGATTAATTCTATTAATCATGGTATTTTTTGAAATTTCATCTGATCTCTTCTAAATTTGTGTATGTCTTTTTCGAAATCGAATCCAAGATGAATTCGATTTATTTAAAAATAACGTAATATCATCATCTCGAATGTCGTTTTTGTTAGAGTTAGAATATTCTAACAAATCCTTATTTTCTTTTATCTTTTTAATTTTTTTTTTTCAAATAAAAAAAACAAATTTTTCGCCGGCGAATATTTACTCGTTCAATATCTATTTAAGTTTGATGTTTATCTCACGAGGTCTCAGAATAAAAATCAGAATAGATAATAAAGTTTCTGGTTTATTCCGCCATCCTGTCCAATGAATTACTAAGATTTGTTTTTCAATAGAATCCTCTATATTCATGGGTTCCGTCGTTCCCATCGCTTCTTGATTAATCATTAGGCCCGAATTCTACAATGGAGCTCTTATATGAAATTTGTAATTTCATTTTTTAATTTGTTTTTGAGTCAATTTTCTCAGTTTTTATTGGCTCAAGGCTCTTAAATTTTTTTTTGTTTTCGGAACAGATTTATCTAATTATTATGAATGAATCTGTATTGATGCTTTATTACATTGCTTTTCTTACAGTGACTTCATAGACTTTCCAAATTGGAATTATATATCATTAATATTCAATTTTTTCTCTCTTTCTTTCATCCTTCCATTTATCCGCATACTTTTCGATTACCTTTGATAACTTATAATCATATTTCTTTATTTTTTTTTTTTTTGTAAAAAAAATTCAGTTGCTACAATGATATGATCAATCTATCATATCTTGACTGATTTTTTTTGATCC